GAGAAATGAGAGATATTTTGTTTCACCACAGAGAGTTATTTGATTCTTGCATTTCAAAAAATTTCTATAATATATCAGAACAATCATTTATAGGATTTAACGATTCCTAAGAGTGGATTCGTCCTTTTAACTGTCAGTGTTCCTTTGATTTCTTACATTTCCATGTGATTTGTTAATATTTGTTAATAGTAATAAATAAAAGTAATAAATAAAGATAATATAGAGTAATAAATAAAATATAGTAATAAATAAAGATAATATAAAGATAATAAAGAATAGAAAGAAATTAATCGCTTGGATCGTGTATCAACGTCCAATTACGGGAAAAGAAAAGGTTCCATCGGAACAATTATTTAGTTCAGGGTATCTCATTTCTTTTTTTTTCTTTGAAAAAAAAAAGAGAGAAAGTGTGGAGAGAAATGATAAGAAGATATTGGAACATTAATTTGAAAGAGATGTTGGAAACAGGAGTTCATTTTGGTCATGCTACTAGAAAATGGAATCCAAAAATGGCACCTTATATCTCTGCAAAGCGTAAGGGTATTCATATTACAAATCTTACTAGAACTGCTCGTTTTTTATCAGAAGCGTGTGATTTGGTTTTTGATGCAGCAAGTAGGAGAAAACAATTCTTAATTGTTGGTACCAAAAATAAAGCAGCTGATCCAGTAGCGCGGGCTGCAATAAGAGCTCGGTGTCATTATGTTAATAAAAAATGGCTAGGTGGCCTTTTAACGAATTGGTCCACTACAGAAATGAGACTTCAAAAGTTCAGGGACTTGAGAATGGAACAAAAGACAGGGGGAATCAACCGCCTTCCGAAAGGGGATGCGGCTCGATTAAAGAGACAGTTATTTCACTTGCAAACATATTTGGGCGGGATTAAATATATGACAGGGTTACCCGATATTGTAATAATCGTTGATCAGCAAGAAGAATATATGGCTCTTCAAGAATGTATCACTTTGGGAATTCCAACAATTTGTTTAATTGATACAAACTGTGACCCGGATCTCACAGATATTTCGATTCCAGCGAATGATGACGCTATAGCCTCAATCCGCTTAATTCTTAACAAATTAGTATTTGCGATTTGTGAAGGGCGTTCTAGCTATATACGAAATCCCTGATTAATAATAAGATAAATAAATTCTTTTTTGAATTCCATAGATTGACGAAATCCATTACTATTTCGGAATCTCATAAAAGAGATAAAAAACTGGGGATATTATGTGATTAGTTGGTATATAAAATATAAAATATACAATTCAAGTGAGCAAGTAGAAAAAAAGACGGTTGAATCAAAATAATTTCTTGTAAAGTTTTCTTTCTTTCAGAGGACAATATGAATGTTCTATCATATTCCATTAACACATTAAAGGGGTTATATGAAATATCCGGGGTGGAAGTAGGCCAGCATTTCTATTTGAAAATAGGCGGTTTCCAAGTCCATGCCCAAGTACTTATTACTTCTTGGGTTGTAATTCTTATCTTATTAGGTTCAGCCATTGTAACTGTTCGGAATCCACAAACCATTCCTACTGACGGTCAGAATTTCTTCGAATATATCCTTGAATTTATTCGAGATGTGAGCAAAACCCAGATTGGAGAGGAATATGGTCCATGGGTTCCCTTTATTGGAACTTTGTTTCTATTTATTTTTGTTTCTAATTGGTCAGGGGCGCTTTTACCTTGGAAAATCATAGAGTTACCTCATGGGGAGTTAGCCGCACCCACGAATGATATAAATACTACCGTTGCTTTAGCTTTACTTACGTCAATAGCATATTTTTATGCGGGCCTTAGCAAAAAAGGATTAGGTTATTTCGGTAAATATATACAACCAACTCCAATCCTTTTACCTATTAACATTTTAGAAGATTTCACAAAACCTTTATCACTTAGCTTTCGACTTTTTGGAAATATATTAGCGGATGAATTAGTAGTTGTTGTTCTTGTTTCTTTAGTACCTTTAGTGGTTCCTATACCTGTCATGTTCCTTGGATTATTTACAAGTGGTATTCAAGCTCTTATTTTTGCAACTTTAGCTGCGGCTTATATAGGTGAATCCATGGAGGGCCACCATTGACTAAGTTTCGAAATAGTCTTTTTTAGCTTAGTGCAAGGTAATCTATGCCTTGCTCGAGATAATCTTCTTCGTGAACAGAAATATACACATAAATAGACAAAAAAGTATATAAGATCTAGAAGAATAGTAAAAAATATTACGATATTAGGGAATTGTAAAAAAAATTAGGTTCTATAAAGCGATTCCCATTTCAGTCGGTTTTATTCAATTCAAAGATTGACCAAAAGAAAATATTAATTAAAGAATAAATTACATGAACTTAGATCAACCAAAGACTTCTATTTCTATGCAATGATTTAGACTAATAAATTCGCTCATTTAGATTGATTGTATCCATGTGGGATAATGCTAAATTATAAATTCAATAAAAAGAGGATAAGAGTTTACAAAAAATGAGATTCAAGAGAAAAT